CGACGCTCTTCCGATCTGTAACAAAATGGTTAACTCATCTAAATGTAAAAAATTTAAAAATGCCTACAATACAACAATTATTAAATAAACCTAGAAAAATTAAATTAATTAAAAATAAATCTTTAGCTTTAAAAAAATGCCCTCAACGTAAAGGTATATGTTTAAAAGTATATACTACGAACCCTAAAAAACCTAACTCTGCAGAACGTAAAGTTGCTAAAGTACAATTAACAAATGGTAAGGTGATAATAGGTTATATACCAGGAGAAGGGCATACATTACAAGAACATTCGTTAGTTTTAGTTCGTGGAGGTAGAGTTAAAGATTTACCGGGTGTCCGTTATCATTTTATTAGAGGGATTTATGATCTCTATGGTGTATTTAATAGGAAAAAATCACGTTCTAAATATGGAAAAAAATTAAACTAGTATAGATTTTAAGCTCCTATCGTTTAATAAGGTTAAGGCAATGTTTTTTCGTGACATAAATGTGAGTTCGAATCTCACTAGGAGTATCACGGGATAGAGTAATAAAGGTTAACTCATTAGACTCATGATCTAAAACTATAGGTTCGAATCCTATTCCCGTATATACTTTATAAATAAATATGAATTACAAAAAATTAAAAAAGGAAGTTTTTATTTATAAGAATCGTAAATTAAAAAAACGTTTTGTTAGCAATTTAGGTTTAAAGAAATTAAATTATATTAATTATATAAAATATAATTACTTCATTTATTTTTTATATAGTGAAAATTTAATCCTAAATAGAAAAATATTAGTTTATTTTGTTAGTACAGAAAATGGTTCTTTATTTAGTTTAAAAAAATGATTTGAATTTAAATTTTATAAATTTTATTAATAGGATAGTTAGACGATGTATAAAAAAAATAAAAAAATAAAAGAGTTTGATCCTGGCTCAGAATGAACGTTAATGGTTAACTTAACACATGCAAGTTAAAGATATTTTAAACTTTGAAAATATTTAACGAACGGGTGAGTAATATATAGAAATCTACCTTAAAATTTTGTTAAATGCATAAAATTGATTTGTTTTAAGAAAAGTCTATATAGGATTAAGTTAGTTGGTAATTTAAAAGATTACCAAGCTTATGATCCTTAGTTGGTCTGTGAGGATGAACAACCACATTGGAACTGAGAAACGGTCCAAACTTCAAATTGAAGGCAGCAGTGAGGAATATTGGGCAATGAGTGAAAGCTTGACCCAGTTAAACTATATGTGTGATGAAGGTAAAAAATTGTAAAGCACTAAAATTAATTATAAATAATGATTTTTTTAATAATAATCCTGGCTAATTTCGTGCCAGCAGCCGCGGTAAAACGAGAAGGGTTAACGTTATTCGGATTTATTGGGCGTAAAGGATATGTAGGTGGAAAATTAAATTCTTATATAAAACTTATATTTTAATTTTAAGTAAATATTTAAAATTTTTTTCTAGAGTTTAATAAAAGATTATGGAACTTTAAATGTAACAGTAAAATGTTTTGATATTTAAAAGAACATCAAAAGCGTAGGCAATAATCTGGATTAAAACTGACATTGAGGTATTAAAGTGTGGGTAGCGAAAGGGATTAGATACCCCTGTAGTCCACACCCTGAACTATGAGTGTTTATTTTTGGATATATTTCAGAAATGTAGTTAACACGTTAAACACTCCGCCTGGGAACTATGATTGCAAAATTAAAACTCAAAGGAATTGACGGGAACCTACACAAGCAGTGGAGCATGTGGTTTAAATCGACAATACGCGAAAAACCTTACCAACTTTTGAATAATTTTTATAATTACAGGTGTTGCATGGCTGTCGTCAGTCCGTGCTGTGAAGCGTTTGGTTTATTCCAGAAAACGGACAAAACTCTTGTATATTTTTTAATATAAATCGCTAAAGATATTTTAGAAGAAGATGAGAATGATGTCAAGTCCTCATGACCCTTATGAGTTGGGCTACTTTCATGTGCTACAATAGTTTTTTCAATAAGAAGCAATCATGTAAGTTTTAGCAAATCTTTAAATAAAACTATATTCGGATTATTTTCTGAAACTCGAAAATATGAAGTTGGAATTGCTAGTAATCGTAAATTAGAATGTTACGGTGAATAAGTTCTTAGGTTTTGTACACACCGCCCGTCACGCTATGGAAATTCGTATTATTTGAAAATTATATTAAATTAATTTATAGTAATAGAAAAACTGAAGTGAAGTCGTAACAAGGTAGCCGTAGGGGAACCTGTGGCTGGAAAATAAATAAATAAAATCTACTATCCTATTTATTTTAACTTTAAAAAAAAATGACTAACATTTTTAATTATATGAATATCGCCACTTTATTATTTTTAGTTAGTATTTTAGGTATATTTTTGAATCAAAAAAATATATTAGTTATGTTAATGTCTCTTGAAATGATGTTTTTAGCTGTAAGCTTTAATTTAATTTTTTTTTCTATACATCTAGATGATGTTATAGGTCAAATATTTTCTTTACTTATTTTAACAGTGGCTGCTTCTGAATCGTCTATCGGTTTAGCTATATTAGTTATATATTATAGAATACGTAATACTATAACTGTTGAATTAATGAATTTAATGAAGGGTTAATTTTTTGGTTAAGTGATTTTAAAATCTTGTCAATAAGCATTTAATGGTAATCTTGATAAAAAAAGAGGACGTCACGCTACGAAAACTTATAAGGAGGCATCGGCTTGTGATTTATAAATTTCCTATGAGTAAACTCAATTTTAAATATATAAAATAACGTGAATTGAATCATCTTAGTAACGTTAATAAAAATCAAACGAGATATTGTAAGTAACGGTGAGTAAACATGATAAAAGCTAATAATAATTTTCAATTTTAAAGTCTCTAAAAGGTAAAAGTCCTGTATTAAATTAAAATATTATATAATAAGTAATACGAGAAATAATTTTGTATGAATAAAGGAGAACCACCTTCTAAGCTACTTAAATTTTTTTAATCGATAGTAAACGAGTACTGTGAAGAAAAGATGAAAAATTCCGTAAGGATATAAATTAAATTAAATGTTTTTAAATATTCGAAATTTAAAACTTAATAACGAAGTGCCTTTTGCATAATGAGTCAGCAAGTTAATAAATATAGCAAGTTTAAATATTTATATAAAAACTAAAAAAGTCATATTTATTAAACCTGAAACCAAGTGATCTAGTTATAAACAAGTTGAAAATTCACTAACGTGTTTTTGAGGACTGTACTCACATATGTAGCAAAATATGGAGAAGATTTGTGACTAGGAGTGAAAGGCTAATCAAACTTGGAAATAGCCGGTTTTTCACGAAATGTATTTTAGTACAGCATTAATTACATTGTAAATTTTAGGTAGAGTACAAATTAAAATAAGGGGTGTAAAAACTTACTGAATTTAGTTTATCTCCAAATTATAATTTAACAAAATTAATTGACAGTCTTTAGGCGATAAGGTTTAAAGACGAGAGGATAACAATCCAGATCGTATACTAAGATCTGTAAAGTATAATTTAGTGTATAAGTTTTTAAAAGGATCAAATAAATTTATAAATAGGCTTAGAAGCAGCCTTTTATTAGAGAAAGCGTTTTAGCTCATTATTTTTTCTTTTATAAATAAAAATTAACCAGGCTGAAATTATATATCGAAGTAACGAATTAAATTTATTTAATGGTAGTGAAACGTTCTGTAAATTGTTTATTAATTTTAAAATTAATATTTTAAATTCAGAAGTGCTAATGCTGACATGAGTAGCGTAAACTATGTTAAATAATCATAGTCACTTAATGTTTAAGGTTTTCAACGTAATTTTAAGTACGTTGAGTTAATCGGTCCTTAAGAGGAGAGTATTTGTGAAAACTGTACTTGATAGGAATATTCTAAAATCAGTTATATGTAATATAAAAATATTATGGAAATTAATGAAATTTATTTTTATAATATGTGGTTTTATAATTAAACATTTTATTTTTCGGGAAAAAATTATAACCCTAAAGACCGTACTTAAACCGACACAGGTAAATTTATCGAGTAGATTACAGTGAATGAATAAATTACATTTAAGGAACTAGGCAAATTAACTCTGTACGTTCGCAATAAAGAGTACCTTTTAATATATAAATGGTAGCATTAAATAAAAAGTAACGACTGGTTACCAAAACCATAGGACTCTGCCAATTTTTTAATAAGTATAGAGTCTGACGCCTGCCCAGTGCTTAAATATAATAAATTTTAGTGAAAGCTTAAAATTTTAAATATAAGTAAACGGCGGTTCTAACTATAAGAATCCTTAGGTAGCAAAATTCCTTGGCGGGTAAATTCCGTCCTGCATGAATGGCGTAACGATTGCTTTACTGTCTTAAATGTAAATTCAGCGAAATTACAAAGCCTGTGAAAATGCAGGTTACTTACAGTAAGACGGAAAGACCCTAGATCCTTTACTTAATTTTTATATTGTAAAAAGTTATAGTTTTGTATAGTATAAGTGGGAGTTAATATAACAATTTTGAAATACCACTCAAATCTATTATTTTTTACTCATTTATAATTTTTTATTTAAAAACAGTATAAAAAAGAAAGTTTACTTGGGACGAGTATCTCCTAAAATGTAACGGAGATGTACTAAGGTAAGTTTTGATAAAAATCAAATAGTATAATAGCTTAAACTTGCTTGACAATAAGATTGATAAATCAAATTGGGACGTAAGTCAGTTATAGTGACCCGATATTTAAGTGTGGAATTAATATCGTTTAACAGATAAAAGGAACTCTAGGGATAACAGATTCATCGTGATTGAGAGTTCACATTAACGTCACGGTTTGATACCTCGATGTCGAGTGCGATTCGTTGTTAGTAAAAGAAGATATGTACTTCTTGTATATAACTAATTATTAAATAGTAATTAAACTTATATTACAGGTAGGAAGTTAATTAAAAAAAATTTAATTAATGGGCCTACACATCTATTCCAAGATGTTGATCAATGAGCTGAATTTACAATCAGTGAACCCTATAATATATGTATAATAAATAATTGTATATATATATGAAGCAGGGCATAAATTTGTATTGTTAATTACTTATAAATTAACTAATATAGAAAGAATACATAAATTAGTAAATATTAAATTAGAAGTAATTATAATATTATAATATGTAAACCAATTTACATCCGTAATAAAATCCCCTTAAAAGAGGATAATGGGGGATAATTATAAGTTAAACAAAACCCCATTAACACAAAATAATGTGAATCTTAAACTTAAGATAATATTTAATATGATAGTTAAATTTGGAAAATCGGATTTAAGGGGGATAGAGGTACTTACTAATTATGTTTATGTAATATAGGAACGAAGTAATTATAATTATAATTATAATTATAAAAGGATTCCATAAAAAGCTAAAGTTAAAAGGAAAGCTTTTAAATATGCAGACATATGGACGAATTAATATAAATAAAATATTAATTCGAGGAGCCGTATGATAGGTGACTATCATGTACGGTTTTGAAGTAGCAGATATGTTTGTAAAAATAAATTTGACTATAACCTCATCTTATCCTGAAATTGAAGCAGATTTCAAGGGTCTAGTTGTTCGCTAGTTAAAAAGGTACGTGAGTTGGGTTCAGAACGTCGTGAGACAGTTCGGTCCCTATCTACTGTAAGAAAGAAAAATAAAAAGTATATCTCTAGTACGAGAGGATCGGGATATTTTAACCTATGGTCAATTGATTGTTAAACCTTTAGCATTGTCAAGTAGCTACGTTAATGTTGTATATGTACTGAAAGAATCAATAGTACTAAAATTACTTTTTTATTTTTCAAGAATAATCTAAAAGACTATTAGATTGATCGGTTTGAAATGATTATTTAGTAATAAATATTTTTACAAATACGAAAATATTCAATAAAGATATTTAATCTAACTTAACCAAAATATATATAATGGCACAAAAAATAAATCCTATAAGTTTCAGACTAGGTATAGTTCAACTTTGAAATACCAATATACAAATTTATGGAAAATCTTATAAATTTTATTTTTACATTTTTCATAAATATTTACAAATTTATAAATATTTAACAAAATTATTTTATTTATATGGTTTTATTATTAATTCTCAAGAATGAAAATTAGAGAAAAATAAAATAAAATTACATATTTTTTATTCTAAAATTTTTTTTCAGACTGAGGTTAAAGATATTATCGTTATAAAAAAAATTTTTAGTTTAATCAAGAAATTTTTATTTTATAAAATAGAATTATTTTTATATTTCAATCTTTCATTATTATCAATAAATTTATTTGTTGCATATACTCAAAATCTTATTGATGAAAATGTATCTTCTAAAAAAATTATTTGGACTTTGAGTAAAATTTTAGAATCTTATTTAAATTCTAAAAAAATTATTTATCATAAGAATGGTATTTTAAAATTGAAATTAAAAGGTTTTAAAATACAATTATCTGGAAGATTAGATAATTCAAAAACCCAAATGGCTAAAAAGTATGAATATGTTTCAGGTTATTTACCTCTTACATATATCAAAAGTCATATAGTGTATTCAAGTAATGAATTATATACTAAATCAGGTATTTGTGGTATAAAACTATGGTTATTTTATGAATTTTATTAATTAAATATTTTATAATAAATGAAAAAAAAACATAATTCTTATAATTTAAAATATCAACATTCAAATCATGTTTTAAGGTTTGGGAATTTTGGTATAAAATCTCTCTCTTTTTATCGATTAACTGAAGAACAACTAATTTTATTATGTCGACACCTTATAAAAATTTCAAAAAATTATAGTTGTAACAAAAGACCTATTAAAATTTGAAACTTTTTATTTTTAAATTTATTACTTACAAAATTAAATTCAGAATCTCGAATGGGTAAAGGTAAAGGTTCTATTTATGCGAAAGCTATATTTTTAAAACCGGGTTGTATTTTTATTGAATTTGAAAGCACAAGTTTAGCACAAGCGAAAGCCTTGACTTATCAAATAAAGAAACGTTTAGGATTAAAATTAGCTTTAATTATAAAATAAATAACCTTTTCTAGAGAGAGAAACTTAAAGGTTGAGTGTTAGCCTGTCGCGCTAAAAGTTGCGGGTTCGAATCCCGTCTCTCTCGATAAGAAAACCAGATTAATAAAGAAAAAGTTTAAATATAATAGGATTATGCTACTTTTATTTACTAAATGAATTTTTCGTTGGATTTTTTCAACTAATCACAAAGATATAGGAACTTTGTATTTAATTTTTGGTGCTTTTTCAGGAATTTTAGGAGGTTGTATGTCTATGTTAATACGAATGGAGCTAGCACAACCAGGTAATCATTTATTAGTAGGTAATCACCAAGTTTATAACGTATTAATCACAGCACATGCTTTTCTAATGATTTTTTTTATGGTTATGCCTGTAATGATTGGTGGGTTTGGTAATTGATTAGTACCTATAATGATCGGGAGTCCGGATATGGCTTTTCCTCGATTAAATAATATTTCATTTTGATTATTACCTCCTGCATTATGTTTATTATTATTATCTTCTGTTGTTGAAGTTGGAGTTGGTACTGGTTGAACAGTGTATCCTCCACTAAGTTCAATTCAAAGTCATTCTGGAGGTGCTATAGATTTAGCAATATTTAGTTTACATATAGCAGGTGCATCTTCAATTTTAGGAGCTATTAATTTTATATCTACTATTTTAAATATGAGAAGCCCTGGCCAAAGTATGTATAGGATACCTTTATTTGTTTGATCTATATTAGTTACTGCTTTTTTATTATTGCTAGCGGTACCTGTTTTAGCAGGAGCTATTACAATGTTATTAACAGACCGTAATTTTAATACTTCTTTTTTTGATCCTGCTGGTGGAGGTGATCCTATACTTTATCAACATTTATTTTGATTTTTTGGTCACCCTGAAGTTTATATTTTAATACTTCCGGGATTTGGTATGGTAAGTCATATAGTATCAACTTTTTCAAGAAAACCTGTTTTTGGTTATATAGGGATGGTTTATGCCATGGTATCTATAGGTGTTTTAGGATTTATTGTATGGGCTCATCATATGTATACAGTAGGTTTAGATGTAGATACAAGGGCATATTTTACAGCGGCTACTATGATTATAGCAGTTCCTACAGGTATTAAAATATTTAGTTGGATTGCGACTATGTGGGAAGGCTCTATCCATTTAAAAACCCCTATGTTATTTGCTATAGGTTTTATTTTTCTATTTACTATAGGAGGTTTAACTGGTATTATTTTAGCTAATTCAGGTTTAGATATTAGTTTACACGATACTTATTATGTAGTAGCACATTTCCATTATGTATTATCTATGGGAGCAGTTTTTGCAATATTTGCTGGTTTCTATTATTGATTTGGTAAAATTACAGGTTTACAATACCCTGAAATTTTAGGTCAAATTCATTTTTGATCAACTTTTATTGGAGTAAATCTAACTTTTATGCCTATGCATTTTTTAGGTTTAGCCGGTATGCCAAGACGTATACCAGATTATCCAGATGCTTATGCAGGGTGAAACTTAATTGCTTCTTATGGATCTTATGTAGCATTATTTGCTACTTTATTTTTCTTTTATATTATTTATATATCTTTAACTTCAAATAATCCTTGCATAAATTCACCATGAGATTTTGATAAATTTAAAGGTGGGGATCTTACTTTAGAATGAGTAACTACTTCACCTCCAGCATATCATACTTTTGAGGAGATGCCTTTAATCTGTGAAACTAATGAAAAATAAAGATATGAAAAATATATTTAAAATTTGTAGTTTAATTTTTATAATAGACCCTATAATTTTAGTACATGCAGATATTGCAGAAGATTGGCAATTGGGATTTCAAGATCCTGCAACACCTATAATGGAAGGTATTATAAATTTACATCATGATTTAATGTTTTTTATTTGTATAATTTCAATTTTTGTATCTTGAATGTTAGGACGTACACTTTGACATTTTGATCAGAGACAAAATCCTATACCATCTACTTTAACCCATGGTACATTAATAGAAATGGTTTGAACGATAACCCCTGCTTTAATTCTTTTAATAATAGCAGTACCCTCATTTTCTCTTTTATATGCTATGGATGAAATTATATCCCCAGCAATTACAATTAAAACTTTAGGTCATCAATGATACTGAAGTTATGAATATTCAGATTATTCTAATGAAGATGGAGAATCTGTAAACTTTGAAAGTTATATGATTCCTGAAGAAGATTTAGAAAATGGTCAATTAAGGTTACTTGAAGTAGATAATCGTATGGTAGTACCTATTAATACTCACATACGATTAATTGTAACCGCAGCTGATGTATTACATAGTTGAGCAGTGCCATCATTAGGGGTTAAATGTGATGCAATTCCTGGTAGATTAAATCAGACTTCTTTATTTATTAAACGTAATGGTATTTATTATGGGCAATGTAGTGAAATTTGTGGTATAAATCATGGATTTATGCCTATTGTTGTAGAAGCTATTTCATTACCAAACTATATTAAATGGATATCAAATAAGATAAATGAATAGTTGCTTATGAAATTATCATTTTTCCAAATTATATTATTAGTTTTGCTTTTTATGGTACTTTTCCGATCAAAAAATTTATTAAATACAAATCTTTTTAAATTATTTAATAAGTATTTTAAAAATTTTAAATAAATTAAACAACATATGACTAAACTATCTCAAATTTCTAAATATAATCAAAGGCATCCTTTTCATTTAGTAGACCCTAGTCCATGACCTTTTTTTGCTTCTTTATGTGCTTTTTCTTGTGCTATTAGTGGAGTTATGTATATGCATGCTTACATAAATGGTATTTATTTACTTTATATAAGCTTTATGTTTCTCATATTATCTATGATTGTATGATGACGTGATGTAATTCGAGAATCTACTTTTGAAGGTCATCATACTGGCGTTGTTCAACAAGGATTGAGGTTTGGGGTTATTTTATTTATAGTCTCTGAAATTTTATTTTTTTTTGCTTTTTTCTGAGCATTTTTTCATAGTAGCTTGGCTCCTACTATTGAAATAGGTTCTATATGGCCACCTAAAGGTATATATGTATTAAATCCATGAGAAATACCATTTTTAAATACTTTAATATTGTTACTTTCAGGTTGTACGGTTACTTGGTGTCATCATGCAATAGTATCTAATTTAAGAAAACAAGCCATTATTAGTTTATTATTTACAATAATATTAGCTTCTATATTTACAGGGTTTCAGGCTTATGAATATAAAATGGCTGATTTTAGATTATCTGATGGTATCTATGGTTCTACATTTTATATGGCTACGGGTTTCCATGGTTTCCATGTTTTAATTGGTACTATTTCTTTAACTATTTGTTTTGTCCGTTTATTACAATATCAACTTACACAACAACATCATTTTGGATTTGAATCTTCAGCTTGATATTGACATTTTGTAGATGTTGTTTGATTATTTCTATTTGTCTCTATATATTGATGAGGGGGTTCCTAAAAACATATAAAATATCATAATGCTAAATTTTAGTTTTATTAGTCTACTCTCTTTTGTATTAGTTTATCAAAATATTATAATATTAAATGAAGAAAGTTTAATATTAATATGCTTTATTACTTTTTGTTGAATAATTTTTAATAAACTTGGAAATTTTATATTTAATGATTTAAATAACCAAGCAATAAAAATTGAAAATTCTTTAATTAATTCTTTAAATTCTTTATTAAAAGAATTATTAATAACAATTAAATTTAAAAACAAATTTAAAAATATAGCAATTAGTTTTAAAATTTTAGGAGATCACTTTTTAAAGTACGGGTATGCTATATCTAATAAATTACCTTTTTATATTAACCAAAATCAAAACAATATTTATAAAAAAAAACTTATATTTACTTATCGTTTAGAACAACAAAGTACTAAATTATTAGCTTTACTTTTAAACTATAAATTAAATAAAATTACAAATACACAAAAATTTTTTATATATAATTTACAATTACCTCATTTTATATGTATAAATAATATTATATTACGTGAATACCTTGAAATAATTTAAAATTTGCGGGTATAGAAGAATAGGTAAATTCAATAGTTTTCCATGCTAAAATATGCGGGTTCGAATCCCGCTATCCGCCAAAGATATAATGGCGTATAGCCAAATTTGGTAAGGCATTGGCTTTTGATGCCATCATATAGAGGTTCGAGCCCTCTTACGCCAGTTTATTACATATCCGCTCGCTTGGTGAAATTAGGTAAACACGATGGATTTAAAATTCATTCTCAATTAAAGAGTTACTGGTTCAAATCCAGTAGCGAGTATTTTAAAAAATCTCAAAAATTAAAAACAAATTTCCAAAATGCGCTATTTAAAACGCCCTATTATTAATACTATAAATAATCATTTAATAGATTACCCTACACCAATAAACCTTCATTATGCTTGGAATTTTGGTTTTTTATCTTCTATATGTCTAATAATACAAATTTTAACAGGTATTTTTTTAGCTATGCATTATACTCCCCATGTAGATTTAGCTTTTGCTAGTGTAGAACATATCATGCGTGATGTTAATTATGGTTGATTATTACGTTATATCCATGCTAACGGGGCATCTATGTTTTTTATTGTAGTTTATATTCATATTTTTAGAGGATTATATTTTAGTTCATATAGTAAACCTAGGCATTGAGTTTGAGTTATTGGAGTAATTATATTACTTTTAATGATAATTACTGCATTTATAGGTTATGTTTTACCTTGAGGTCAGATGAGTTTATGGGGAGCTACTGTAATTACAAATTTAGTTTCTGCAGTACCTTTAATAGGTAATCCCATCGTTACTTGATTATGGGGAGGTTTTTCAGTAGATAACGCTACATTAAATAGATTCTTTAGCCTTCATTATTTATTACCTTTTATAATAATATCAGCTTCACTTATTCATATAACTATATTACATCAAGGAGGTTCTGGTAATCCTCTAGGTATCGATTCAACTGTAGATAAAATTAATTTCTATCCTTATTTTATCATTAAAGATTTTTTCGGCTTAGTAGTTTTTATAATTTTTTTTTCTATTTTTATTTATTTTTCACCTAATCTTCTAGGTCATCCAGATAATTATATTGAAGCTAACCCTATGGTTACACCTGCTCATATAGTTCCAGAATGATATTTTTTACCTTTTTATGCTATTTTAAGAAGCATTCCTCATAAATTAGGTGGTGTAATAGCTATGATTTTAGCTATAGCTATTTTAGCTATTTTACCTTGATTACATAGCACAGAAATTAGAAGCTCTAGATTCAGGCCAATTTATAGATATTTATATTGAAATTTGGTAATTTGTTGTTTAGTATTGGGTTGAATTGGCGGTATGCCTGTAGAGGATCCTTATGTATTAATAGGACAAATTGCTAGTATATATTATTTTTTATATTTTTTAATCTTTTTACCAATTTTAAATAAAATTGAAAAGTTTTTATTAAATTTTAAGTTATAATTTAAGGTATGTTTATTTATAAACATACCTTAAATTATATGGGTAGAGAGATTCGAACTCTCATGATTTATTTTACATTAGAATCTAAATCTAACACGTCTACCTATTCCGTCATACCCATACTATTTACGTAATGTTATAAATTTTATAACATTACTGGGATTACGGGATAATTGAATTTCAATTTTTTGCTTTTTTACATCTTTTCTTTGATGCATAGTTAATACAATAGCACCTACCATAGCTATTAATAAAATAAATCCACAAAGGATAAATAATAAACTATACTCAGTATATAATACTAATCCTATAACTTTAATATTACTTAAATTTTTACTTTCATTAATTCAACAAGTTCAATCTAATTCTTTTTGATAAATTTGAAATAAATCAAAATCATATATAGATATTGAAAACTGATTAAATAATATACAAAAAATTAATAATCCTAATGGTACAATAGAAAAATTACTTATCTTTAAAAAATCCATTTTTATATTTAACATCATAACAACAAATAAAAATAATACCGCAATAGCTCCTACATATACTATTATAAGCATTAAAGATAAAAATTCAGCTCCTAAAAGTATAAGTAAACCAGAAACATTACAAAAAACTAAAATTAGAAATAATACTGAATGTACAGCATTAGATAAACTTATCACCATTAAAGATGATATCAATGTAAGTAAAGATAGTATATAAAATAAATATAAGTCTAAGTTCATAATATGTTATTTTAAATAGCGAAAAAAGGGATTCGAACCCTCAACTTTAATCTTGGCAAGATTATACTCTACCATATTGAGTTATTTCCGCATATTTTAGGCGAGGGGAGCTCGGTTAGGTTGGAGCAACAGATTGTGAATCTGGAGGACGTGGGTTCAAATCCCATCCTTCGCCTAATTACCCTTTAAAATTTGATATTTAATAGACGATATAGCTTTACCAGGATTTAAAGATTTGGGACAAGTTTTACTACAATTCATAATTGTATGGCACCTAAATAAACGCATTTTATGATTTAAAAATCCTAATCTGGTTTTAGTAAATGTATCTCTCGAATCAACTATTCATCGATATGCTTGTAAAAGAACAGCGGGTCCTAAATACTTATCCTGATTCCACCAATAACTTGGGCAACTTGATGAACAACAAGCACATAAAATACACTCATATAAACCATCTAATTCTATCCTGTCACTTTTTGACTGCAAGTATTCACTATTATTACTTAAAGAATTACTGTTTAATAATCAAGGTTTTATTAATTTATATTGATTATAAAAATTTGATAAGTCTGGAATTAAATCTTTAATAACATACATATGAGGTAATGGATAAATAGTAATAAATTTATTAATAGTTTCAATAGTTTTTAAACAAGCTAATGAATTAACACCATCTATATTCATAGAACAACTACCACATATACCTTCTCTACAAGAACGTCGGAAAGATAAAGTAGAATCCTGATCTGCTTTAATATATATTAAAGCATCTAAAATCATAGGTCCACAATTAACTAATGATATAGGATAAATTGAAAATCAAGGTTCTTTTTTTAAAGTAGGGTTTCACCTATAAACTCGTAAAAATTTTTGGTTTTTATGAGCTATGTGTGTATTTAAAAATACTTTTCTATTATTTCGTATAAGAAACATTTATAAATTTAATAAGTTTATTATTATTAAAAAAATCATTATTAAAACAACATTATAAATATTGATATTCATAATAAATTTTAAACCTATACTAAAAAAAACTATTAAACCTATTAATATAATACCACTTATCCTATGCCATATAGATCCTAAAGATGTATTTTGAGGTATATAAATTAAAATATGAGGAGATAAGGGCCTATGTAAAGTATAAACTTTTAATTTCATATAAATACAATATAGTTTTTGTCCAGAATAGGATTTGAACCTATGACTACAGGATCTTCAATCCCATGCTCTTAACCACTGAGCTATCTAGACTTATTATATTTTAGATGAAATAGGATTCGAACCTATGATAAATTAAATTCATTTCAATTTTCAAAATTGATGCTTTAAACCACTCAGCCATTCATCTAAAATAAATTAGGGTAGCAGGACTTGAACCTACAATATTTTGCGCCCAAGGCAAACACGATAACCTATTACGTTATACCCTAAATTTTTTATTAAATTAAAATTATTAAGTAAATAATATTAAAAAAGCCATCATTAAAGCAAATAAAGCAACCGCTTCTGTTAAAGCAAAACCTAAAATTGTATAACCAAATAATTGTTGCTTTAGTGATGGATTACGAGCATATGCCATTACTAAAGAACCAAATACAATGCCAACACCTGCACCAACACCAGTTAAACCTATAGTAGCTAAACCAGCCCCTATCATTTTTGCACTTTGTAAAGTAACATTCATATTTTTTATATATTTTTTATAGTATAAGCCTCTCGATCAAAGCTAGAATAGGATTTGAACCTATATCGTAAGATTTGCAATCTTATGCATAACCATTATGCTATCTAGCCCTATAACGGAAATAGGATTTGAACCTATAACTTTTGGATTATGATTCCAATGTTCTAACCAATTGAACTATACCGTTACTAAATACGCCTTAACTTTGATTTTTTACAACCATTATGAGGAAAAGATGTTTTCTCATAAATTAAAACAACATTCCCAAAATATTGTTTTAAACAACGTAAAAATATCTTTTTATTTTTATTAAAACCTTTTATTTTAATAAAAATAAATTTATATTCTAATTTATTTATAAAATATTTAATATTTTTAACGATTAAAATAACAAACGCAAAAGTTATTTTTTTAGTCCCCTTTAATTTTTTTGACCCTGTAGAGGTCCAAAATAAAGTTTGACCTTTTAAATTACTAACACTAAATAATATGTTATTAGGAGTAAATAATACCGATAATATTATTAATTTATTGTTATTTAACATAAATGTATTATTATATAATTTTTTAACTTACTAAAATTCCCATAAATAGTAGTTTTAGTGAAGATAAGTTTACTTTCGAGTTCAAAATGGGTATCGTGTAATAACAAACTTACTCCTAAAGTTAAAAATTTATTTAAATTATTCTCATTCTAAAGCACCTTTATACCACTCATAAACAAAACCTAAAGTCAATATAATTAAAAAACTTACCATGCTTCAAAACCCTAAAGGTGATAAATTTCCTAATACTAACGATCAAGGAAATAAAAAACTTACCTCTAAATCAAATATTAAAAATAATATCGCTACTAAATAAAACCTAATATCAAACGTAGCCCTGGCATCATCAAAAGGATTAAACCCGCATTCATAAGCACTAATTTTTTCCTGGTCAGCTTTTTGAGGAATTAATAAATAAGATAATATAAATATTATAAAAGATAACAGGGATGCTATAATTAAAAAAATTAAAATAGATGAGTATTCATTGAAAATTAGTTTCATTTAATTTATATTTTTAGGGAAGTCAATTAAAACTGAGTAATAAACCAGATATTAAAAAAACCCAACTTAAAGAAAGTGGTAATAAAATCTTTCACCCCAAACGCATCAATTGATCATATCTATATCGAGGAAATGAAGATCTCACTCAAATAAAACCAAATAATAAAATAGTAGTTTTAAAACCAAACCAAATTACTGGGGGGATTCAATAAAATAAACTTAAATTAACAATAGGCAACCAACCACCTAAAAAAAATAAAGTCGTTAAACTACACATTAAAATCATATTAGCATACTCACCTAAAAAAAATAAAGCAAAGCCCATAGCTGAATATTCTACATTATACCCCGCTACCAATTCAGCCTCAGCTTCTGGTAAATCAAAAGGGGCTCTATTAGTTTCTGCTAATATTGAAATATAAAACATAATAAATATAGGAAATAAAGGGAATATAAATCATATACATTGCTGGGCTAAAACTATTTCACTAAGGTTTAATGAACCTACACATAATAAAACACTTATAAGTATTAAACCTATAGATACTTCGTAGGAAACCATCTGTGCTGCTGAACGTAAAGCTCCTAAAAAAGCATATTTCGAATTACTAGATCAACCAGAAGTAATAATCCCATAAACACCAAGGGATGAGATAGCTAAAATATACAAAACACCAATATTGATATCTGAATATACTAAACCTTCCCCAAAAGGAATTACACACCAAGAAATTAAAGCTAATAAAAAAGTTAAAATGGGAGCTAATATAAATATAACTATATTAGCACTTGAAGGTAATACAGTCTCTTTAACAAATAATTTTAAACCATCTGCTAAAGGTTGCAATAAACCAAAAATACCAACTATATTAGGACCTTTCCGACGTTGCATTGCTGCCATAATTTTACGTTCTGCTAATGTCATATAAGCTATAGATATTAAAAGTGGAATTATTATTAAAATTATTTTTAATAAGGTATTAATAATATACATGAAATTAACTTTAATTTTAAAATGCTAAAGAAACTTTAGTAGAAATTAAAGAAATTAATTCAATATCATAAAAAAATACTAATATAAATACTAATATTAAACTTAATATTATAGAATTAATCTTATTAACCGGATATAAAATATGCCATTTACTAAAATCATTAAAATACATTGTTTTTATAAGTTTTATATAATAAAAACAAGCTATCGAACTCATTAAAACTATAAATACAGAAACTCCAAAAGCTCCTGCTTTTAATGATGGTATTAATACAAAAATTTTAGAAAAAAATCCCGCTAATGGAGGTATTCCAGCCATTGAAAAAAGTATAATTGTAAAAGAAAATGCTATTAAAGGGTTGGTTTTAGATAATCCTGATAAATCATTCAAATAACGACTTTGATAATGTTTATTATTATACATATAAAAACGTAATGTAAAAATTATTGAAAAGATACCTAACATACTAATAATATAAACAACCACATAAAAAATAGAATTACTTATAGCTTCTGAATCACCTAATAATAAGCTTAATAAAAAAAAACCTACATGGTTTATAGAACTATAAGCAAAGAAACGTTTCCATTTAGTTTGTGAAAAAGCACTTAAAGTCCCTACTAAAATAGATAATATAACACAAATTAAAATTATATTATATCAAAAATACATAAAATCATGAAAACTAAAAATTAAAAAACGATAAATTAAACTTAAAATAGCTAATTTAGGCATTATAGAAAAAAAAGCCGTTACCGAAGTTGGGGAACCTTCATAAACATCAGGTGATCACATATGGAATGGGGCTGCACTTAATTTAAATAAAAATGATATTAATATTAATATCAGACCACTAATAACACCATTAAATATATACAAATCATCCAAGATAATTCCAGTAAAAAATTTAGATAAATCTCCTAAATTTGATAAACCAGTTAAACCGTAAATTAAAGAAGTACCAAAAAGTAATAAAGCTGAAGAGAATGCACCTAAAACAAAATATTTTAATCCTGCTTCTGTAGAAAATTCTGAAGTACGTTTAAAGCTTGCTAATATATAAAATATAAGACTTTGTAATTCTATAGATAAATAAATCATTAAAAGATCATAAGACTGAATAATTAATAATATAGAAACTAAACCTAATAATATTAAAATTCAATATTCAAAAGAATTAATTTTTTCGTAAATTGTATAAAATAAAGTTAACGAAACCCAAAGAATAAAAATTAATATTATAAAATGTTTTATATCATAAGTAAAATAGTCAGAAATTAAAAAACCGTTTCATAAAATTAAATTATAAAATTCTTGATAAAAAGATAGAAAAAAACTGTATACAGTTATTAATATAGTTAAATACCCTAAATTTTTAGTTAATATAGGATAACCTAATAACTGACTATAAAATACACTATAAATAATTAAAACGCATACACTAAAAATAATAAATATTTCTGGAAAAAGGGGATATATATCATATAATAAATAATTCATTAATGTAATATTTTTAACTAAAAAAAAAGTTCTAAAATATATTTAGATACTTCAATAGATGAAATACAGACTAACCATAAAAAAATATATTTAATTTTTTTTACATGTACATAATCATAAATTATCATACATATACCAATATTAATATGTACAAATAAGAATCCTATTATTAATAAAATAACTTCTATATCAAAAAATAAACCTATTATTATAAATAAAGCAGTTGAGCGTAATATTAATCATTCAAAATTAAAAACCATTATCATATAATTTAAAAAATTAAAGATAATAAATTCATACTAGAATAATGTATCTCATTTAAAAAAGAAAAAGGGTATACCCCCATCCATACCGTTAAAACCATTATAGGTAATAAAATAAAAAATTCTCTTCTTGATATATCTTGATATAAAGAGAAATAATTTAGTTTTAATGAACCAAAACTTATTCTATTAAATAATCAGATAGAATAAGCTGCACCTAAAATCATACCTAAAGAAGAAAAGAAAGTTAAAGTTGTATTAATATGAAATGCACCTACTAAAACTAAAATTTCCCCAATAAAACTACTAGTTCCTGGAAAACCTATATTTGCAAATGTAAAAAATAATAAATATATTCCAAATAAAGGCATTACTTGAATTAATCCTGTGTAATATTTAATTATTCTTGTTTTATACCTGTCATATAAAATACCAATACATAAAAATAAAGCACTAGAAACTAAACCATGGCTTAACATTAATAAAATACTACCTTCTAATCCTTGAAGATTTAATGAAAATATACCTATAGTCACAAAACCCATATGGGAAACTGAAGAATAAGCTATAATTTTCTTTAAATCAATTTGACGTAAAGTTGTTAATGAAGCATATACAATAGCTATTAAACTTAAAGTAAATATCAAAGGTGTAAAATAAATTGAAGCTCATGGAAACATAGGTAATGAGAACCTGATAAATCCGTAACCACCTATTTTTAAAAGAACACCTGCTAAAATAACAGAGCCTGCAGTAGGTGCCTCAGCATGGGCTTCTGGTAATCAAATATGAAATGGTACCATAGGTATCTTTACAGCAAAACTAGCAAAAAATGCTAACCATAAAATAATTTGTTTTAATTCTGAAAATTGATAATACCATAGTATTTGGAAATCTGTAGTTCCTACTTGAAAATATATTATTAATAAACCTAATAACATTAATAAAGATCCTACTAAAGTGTATAAAAAAAATTGATAAGCTGCTCGTATTTTCCTTTGACGAGAACCTCATATACCTACAATCAAAAACATAGGTATTAGTATACTTTCAAAATAAATATAAAATAATAAAATATCTAAAACACAAAATACTTGTATTAAAAAAAATTCTAAAATTAAAAATGATATTAAATAATCTTTTAAATTTACTTTGACCGAACTTCAACTAATTAAAATACATATTGTTATTAATAACGTAGTTAATAAAATAAAAAATAAAGAAATACCATCTATACCTATAGAATAATAAAAATTTAAAGATGGAAACCATAAAAAAGTAGATGTATATTGAAAAAAGGATGTGCCTGAATCGAATTGAATCCATAACATCAATGAAAAAAGGAAAGTTAAACAAGAAATTCAAAGAGAAATATTACGACACCATGATTCATAAGATGAGGGTATTATAAATAAAATAATAACTCCAAAAAGAGGAGTTAATGAAGTTAATATAAGAGGATTTAAAAATTCAACATTCATGGAGAACAAGTTTATAATTTATGAGTCTAGATTGATTCGAACAATCAACATTACGCTTATCAAATTACAATCGTTACTAATCAATAACTTTGCATAAAACTGTACGTGATAATTTCTTATCATACAGCTTCTATTAGATATCTCTAATTTTATACTATAAGCATATTTCTATCATTACAAAAAAACTTTAGCTTATAAACATATTTCTTTATAGTATGTTTCGATTTTTTATTTTTTTAAACTTTTAGAGCCTTATTTTATATCTTATTTTAATAGGTTTGTACTAAATGCACGCTATTTAGTGAATTATAAATTTTTAGAGAATAGATATTTTCAATAAGTTCCTATACGTACTCATAAATTTATTTAATGGCTAAGCTTTAACTAACCCTTAGATATTAACCATAATATACATCTCAAACCTCTAAAATGATAAGATTTACACTTATATAAAAAACCAATTCGTTTAAACGGATATAAAAATATAATAATACTTAAATACCAACATATCACACGCGTACGCTCTAACCTTTAAGCTATAGACCCTGACTTTAAATGAAAAAAAATAAAATGAAAAAAAATCCTATTAAATGAAAATAAAATTCTACTATTGAATATGTATAAATTAAAATAAAGAAAAAACAAAGACCTCCAATAATGAAAAATATATAATGGATAATTTGACCAGTTTGTAATTTAGAAATAACTAATGTCCAATTTAAAATTAGTTTACTAAATCCAAAAGGTCCTGCTAACTCTATAAAACCGCGATCTAATATTTTATAAGATATTAAATATCCAAAATTTAAAAGGGGATATACTATAAATCTATTATAAAAAGTATCTAAATACCACCTCTTACTTATTAAAAAAACAAAAAACGAAGATAATTTAAATCTATTAAATAAAAAATATTTATAAAAATTTGTTATATTTATTAAACTTGCTAAAATAATACCAAAAAATGTTAAAATAAAAGGTAACCACTTAATTGATATAGGTAACCACTCAGCCTCAATAAAAAAGTTATGGGTGGGTAAAACAAATATACTCCCCCTTCAAAAATCACTTCCTAAACCTATAAATAAATCTTTAAATAAAAAACCTATAAATAAACTACCTAAAGTTAATAATATTAATGGTAAAGCCATTATTAAAGAAGATTCATGTATATGATTTAATATAATACGATTTATATTACTACTATTTAAAAAAGTAAGATATAGTAAACGAAACGAATAAAAAGAAGTGAAAAACACAGATATATTACCAAGTCAAGAAGCAAATACAATATAATTAAAATCATTATAACTAGAACTTTGGGTTAGTTCGAGAATAAAATCTTTAGAATAAAACCCTGTAAGATAAGGAAAACCTACTAATGCTAAAGAACCTATTAACATTAATGAATAAGTTAAAGGTAAAAAACTGATTAAAGAACCCATTCGGCGCATATCTTGCTCATTACTTAAAGAATGTATTACAGAACCAGCACTTAAAAAAAGTAAAGCTTTAAAAAAAGCATGATTTGTTAAATGAAACAAGCTTACATCGTAACATGAAAGACCGCAGGTAAATATCATATAACCTAATTGGCTACAAGTTGAATATGCTATAACTTTTTTCAAATCATTTTGAAAAATCCCAGTCATTCCTGCAAAAAATGCTGTTAACGATCCTATAATTACCAATATAAAAAGTATACCTGGTGAAAATTCTAATAAAGGAGAAAACCTTATCATTAAAAAAACACCTGCTGTTACCATAGTTGCTGCATGAATCAATGCTGATACTGGGGTAGGACCTTCCATAGCATCTGGAAGTCAAGTATGTAAACCTAACTGAGCAGATTTACCCATAGCTCCAATAAATAAAAAAATCCCAATTAATGTTAAGCTATGACATCTAAAAAATAAAAAATAAAAATAAAAATTTTCAAATATAGGCGTAGTAGAAAATATTATACTATAATCAATAGATTGGAAAACCCAAAATATGGTTATAATACCTAAACTTAAACCAAAATCACCAATACGGTTTATAACTAAAGCTTTAATTGCTGATTGGTTTGCTGCTAACCTAGTATATCAAAAGTTTATTAATAAGTACGAAGCTAATCCTACACCTTCCCAACCTAAAAACATCTGTAATAAATTATCTGCAGTTACAAGTATTAACATAAAAAATGTAAAAATACATAAATATGACATAAATCTAGGACGGTGAGGATCCATCTCCATATATTTTATTGAATATAGATGAACTAAAGTAGATATAAACGTAATTACTATTAACATTACAATAGAAATACTATCAAATAAAAAACCCCAGTTAACTTTTAAATTACCAGATTCTAACCAAGGACTCAAGATAATATGGCAAGAGATTCCCGAAAATCCTACTTCATAAAAAGCTATTAATGATAAAATAGAAGAAACTAATATACAAAGAGTCGATATTTGACTAGAACCTCAACAACCTAATCAACGGCCCCCTAATCCAGAAACTAATGAGCCTAATAATGGTAATAATAAAATAAGTAAATACATAATACTTTAAGATTTTAAATTCATAAATTTAGGGTAAAATACTATAGAATTTAATAACATGTTATCACAATAAAAAATAGAATTTATTAAAGTTGTCCCTATTTTCTCATCTATATCTATAATTTTATTATTAAGATGTAAAAAATCTAAAGATCCAAAATTTGAGTTTAAAAAAGCTTCTAAAGTTAAAAGATTCTTTAATAATTGTTGCTTTAATAATTTATTATTATTTAATGTCTTGTTATTTAGTAAAAGTATCTCTGTAGAATTTATATCAATGATTTTTTTTCTAGATTTTAAAGATTTTAAAAAAACAGGTAAAAAATAATGGGTTAATATAGCATATAAAAATGTAAATATTACGAAGAGTCAAAAAATTTGAGGGAATATTATTATACGATCTAATTGTGGCATTTTTGTTTATTTTTTAATGCATATCTAATACATCATTTAAGTAAATACATGTTAATAAGGTAAATACATAAGCTTGTAAACCTGCAATAGCTAATTCTAAACCAATTAATGCTAATAAAAGTGCTAATGGTATTATATGGAAAATTGCTAATAAACCACCTGCTGATAACATAGTTCAAGCAAAGCCTGCTATAATTTTCAATAAGGTATGCCCTGAAGTCATATTAGCAAATAAACGAATTGATAATGTAAATACCTTTACTATATAAGATAAAAATTCAATAGTTATTAATAAAGGAATAATACCTAAAGGGACCCCCCTAGGTAAAAATAAACTAAAGAACCTTAACCCGTGAGTTTGTATACCTATAATATTTATACCAATGAAAATAGACAAGGCTAATCCGAAAGTAAATATTATATGACTAGTTACAGTAAAACTATACGGTACCATCCCTATTAAATTACAATATAATAAAATTAAATGGAGGCTAAAAATAAACGGGAAATAAAATTCACCTTTAAAACCTAGGTTATCTTTAACCATGTTTGCTGTAATAGTATATATAGATTCCTTAAGTAATTGTCAATTATTCGGTATTAAACTAGACTTATAAAAAATTAAACTAGTTCAAAAAATTAAAACACTAAAAGATATAAGTAAAAACAAAGACGAGTTCGTTAAAGAAATATTGAATCCAGCTATAGATAATGGTAAAAGAGTTATGATTTCAAACTGTTCTAGTGGACTTGGTATAGTTAAAAGTTGTTGCATTTGTTATTTATTTAATAAATATACAGGAGAAGAAGGATTTGAACCCTCAGCCAATGGTTTTGAAAACCATTGCTCTACCATTGAGCTATTCTCCTAAAATAAATTATGGAGATAATTGGAATCGAACCAATAATTTTATGTATGCAAAACATATGTTTTACCATATTAAACTATATCCCCCCCTATTATATATTATTATATTATATTATACTTATAGAATGTATTAAAGTTATAGTTAGTTATA